TCTACTAGGTAATCCATTATCCTTATGCATGAAGATAATAAATTCGGTCGTTGTGGTCGGGCTCTATTATGGATTTCTGACCACATTCTCCATAGGGCCCTCTTATCTCTTCCTTCTCCGAGCTCGGGTTATGGAAGAAGGAACCGAGAAGGAGGTATCAGCAACAACTGGTTTTATTGCGGGACAGCTCATGATGTTCATATCGATCTATTATGCGCCTCTGCATCTAGCATTGGGTAGACCTCATACAATAACTGTCCTAGTTCTACCGTATCTTTTGTTTCATTTCTTCTGGAACAATCATAAAAACTTTTTTGATTATGGATCTACTACCAGAAATTCAATGCGTAATCTCAGCATTCAATGTGTATTCCTGAATAATCTAATTTTTCAATTATTCAACCATTTCATTTTACCAAGTTCCACGTTAGCCAGATTAGTCAACATTTATATGTTTCGATGCAACAACAAGATTTTCTTTTTAACAAGTAGTTTTGTTGGTTGGTTAATTGGTCACATTTTATTCATGAAATGGGTTGGATTGGTATTATTCTGGATACGGCAAAATCATTCTATTCGATCTAATAAGTATCTTGTGTCAGAATTGAGAAATTCTATGGCTCGAATCTTTAGTATTCTCTTATTTATCACCTGTGTTTACTATTTAGGCAGAATGCCGTCGCCTATTGTCACTAAGAAACTGAAAGAGAAAGAAACCTCAGAAACGGAAGAAAGCGATGTAGAAACAACTTACGAAATGAAGGAGACTAAAAAGGAACAAGAGGGATCCACCGAAGAAAACCTTTGTTCGGAAGAAAAGGAGGATCTGGACAAAATAGATGAAACGGAAGAGATCCGAGTGAATGGAAAGGAAAAAACAAAGGATGAATTTCACTTGAAAGAGGCACGCTATCAAGATAGCCCAGTTTACGAAGATTCTGATCTGGAGACCCATCAAGAAAATTGGGAATTGGGAAGACTGAAAGAAGAGAAAAAGAAAATAATGTTGTGGGTTGAAAAAACTTTTGTTTCTTTTCTTTTCGATTATAAACGATGGAATCGTCCATTACGATATATAAAAAATTATAAATTAGAAAATGCTTTACGCAATGAAATGTCACAATTTTTTTTTTTTACATATACAAGTGATGGGAAACAAAAAATATCCTTTACATATCCGCCCAGTTTATCAACTTTTTCGGAAATGCTAGAACGAAGGATTTCTTTGTACATAATAGAAAAACTATATGACGAAGATCTTTATGATTCTTGGATTTATACTAATGAAAAAAAAAAGCGCAATTTGAACAATGAATTGAGAAGCCGAATCCAAATTATAGAAAAAAATGAGGGATCCCCTAGTCTGGATATACTTGAAAAAAGAACCATATTATGTGATGATGAAAAAAAAAAAAAATGCTTGCCAAAAGCATATGATCCTTTTTTCAACGGACCATATCGAGGAATGAGAAAAAAATTCTATTCACGCGCAATCATGAATACTTATAAAGATACAGAAGATTTAGTAGAATTTTTTTTTATAAATAAGATTCATGATCTACTTCTTAATGATTCCGTAAAACTTCAACCTCAATCATTTTTGAATTCTACAGAAGAAAAAGGAATTGATTCAGAAAGTCAAGCAAAATATTTGCAATTTGTATTTGATATAATTACAACACATAAAAAAGATCAAAAAAAAATGAAAAAGGAATCTGTTGGAATTAGAATAGAAGAACTCAGTAAAAAGGTTTCTCGATGGTCATACAAATTAACCGAGAATTTGTTGGAAGAAGAGGAAGAAGAAAATGAAGAAGCATTGGAGGAAGAAGATTTTGCGATTCATTCAAGAAGAGCCAGACGTGTGATAATTTCTAATGATAATGATCAGAATACCGATTTTTTTTCTATTTATAGTATTCAGAATATTAGTAACACTGATAAAAATGATGATCAAATGGAAGAGGTGTCTTTGATACGTTACTCAAAACAATCGGATTTTCGCCGCAATCTAATCAAAGGATCCATGCGCGCTCAAAGACGTAAAACAGTTATTTGGAACCTCTTTCAAGTAAATGTACATTCCCCACTTTTTTTGGATCGTCTAGACAAAACATCTTTTTTTTCGTTTTTTGATATCAACGAAATGAAGAATATCATTTTTAGGAATTGGATGGGCAGAGAACAAGAATCAGAACTAAAAATTTCCTATTTTGAAAATAAAGATACAAAAGAAGAAAAGGAGAAAGAGGAAAAAATATATAAAAATGAACAAGTAGAAATATCAGAAGCTTGGGATACCTTTATATTTACTCAAGTAATAAGAGGTTTGATGTTAGTAACCCAATCTTTTCTTAGAAAAAACATTATATTACCTTCATTGATAATAGCCAAAAATATTTTCCGTATGTTATTATTACAAGTTCCCGAGTGGGACGAGGATTTTAAGGAATGGAATAGAGAAATGCATATTAAATGCACCTATAATGGTGTTCAATTATCAGAAAAAGAGTTTCCCCAAGATTGGTTAATAGATGGTATTCAGATAAAGATTATATATCCTTTCTGTCTAAAACCTTGGAGAAAATATAAGGCACGATCTCATCATAGAGATCTAATGAAAACAAAAGAGAAAAAAACAAATTTTTGTTTTTTAACAATCTGGGGAATGGAAGCGGAACTTCCCTTTGGTTCTCCCCGAAAACGACCTTTTTTTTTTGAACCTATTTATAAAGAACTCCAAAAAAGAAAAAAAAAGGTGAAAAAGGAATTTTTACAAGTTCTAAAATATTTCAATAAAAAAAGAAAACCCTTTCTAAAAGTTAGAAAAGAAAAAAAAAAAGGAGTCATCAAAATAGTTCGAGTTATCAAACTAATAATGAAAAAACTGGAGAAAGTAAATCCAAATTTCTTATTTGAATTGAGGAAAGAAAAAGTATATGAACCGAACGAAAACAAAAAAGATTTCAAAAGAAATAATAAGATTCTTCGTGAATCGTCCGTTCTAAATCGAACTATGAATTGGTTAAATCATTCACTAATAGAAAGAAGAATTAAAGATCTTTCTGATAAGACAATCAAAATAAGGAATCAAATTGAACGAACCGCAAAATACAAGAAAAAAAAAGAACTAATTTATGATAATAAAAGATCGGGATCACAGAAACATATTTGGAAAATATTAAAAAGGAAAAATATCCGATTAATGCGTAAATCACACTACTTTATTAAATCATTCATTGAAAAAATATACATAGATATCTTGCTATGTACTATTACCGTTTCTAAGATCAATGCACAACTTTTTTTTGAATCAACAAAAAAGATCTTTAATAAATCCATTTACAACAATGAAATAAATCAAGAACAAGAAAGAATTGATGAAACAAATCAAAATACAATGAATTTTATTTTGACTATAAAAAAATTGTTTTTAAATACTGATAATACTAAGAATATCAATCAAAATTCCAATACTTATTGGAACTTCTCTTCCCTGTCCCAAGCATATGTTTTTTACAAAATATCACAAAACCAATTACTTAATAAGTATCATTTGAGACCTTTACTTCAATATGAAGGGAGCTATCCTTTTTTTAAGGATAATTTAAAAGACTATTTTATGATACATGGAATATTTAATTCCAAATCAAGACATAATAAAATTCATACGTATGGAATGAACGAATGGAAAAACTGGTTAAAAGGTCATTATCAATACGATTTATCTCAAAAAAAAATGTCTCGATTAGTACCTAAAGAATTGCGAAATAGAATAAATAAACATTGTATGATTCAAAATAAGGAATCAAACCAATTGGATTTATATAAAAAATACCAATTTATTTATTACATGAATAAAAATGACTATGCAGCAAATTTATTTATGAGTCAAAAAGACAAATGGAAAAAACATTACAGATATGATCTTTTATCGTATAAATACATATGCCTCCCTAATTTATACATTTCTGGATCAACATTAGAAAGAAATGGGGACCAAGAAATTCCATATCATTTCAATATATCGAAACCTGAATCATTTTATGTATTGGTAAGTATACCTAGTAATGATTATATAGAAAAAGGATATCTTATTGATAGGAATATAAATTTGGATAGAAAATATTTTGATTGTAGAATTCTTCATCTTTGTTTTATAAATAATATTGATATCTGGACCGATATACATATTGGCATCAAGATTCAGAAAAATACTAAGAATGAAATTAATAATTTAAAAAAAATGGAAAAAAAAGATCTTTTTTATCCTACAATTTATCAAGAGATCAAACCATGCAATCAAAAAAGTTTCTTTTTTGATTGCATGGGAATGAATAAACAAAGGTTATATGATACCGCATCAAATCATGATACTATATCCAATCTAGAAACTTGGTTCTTTCCAGAATTTGTGCTACTTTTTGATGTATATAAAATTCAACCTTGGATCATCCCAATCAAATCACTCTTTTTTCATTTTTATAGAAATGAAAAAAGTAAAAACATTAACATAAATCCAAAAAAATCATCTAATAAAAAAAAAGATCTTGAATTAGGAAATTTCAAGCAGGAAGAAAACGAACAACAGGTCCAAAGAAATCTTGTATGGAATCTACTAAAACAAAAAAATAAAAAAGATGTTGAAGAAGATTACGCAAGATTAGAAATAAAAAAAAACCAATATCAATATAAGAACAAGAATGAAATGGAACTAGATTTCTTTTTGAAAAAATATTTACTTTTTCAACTAAGATGGGCTGATCCCTTACATAATAAAATAATGAAAAATATCAGGGTATATTGTCTCCTACTTAGACTGATAAATCCAAAGGAAATTGCTATATCTTCGATTCAAAGAGATGAAATAGATCTAGCCGAAATGCTGATTCAAAAGGACCTAATTCTTGCAGAATTGATAAGAAAGGGAATATTTATTATTGAACCAATTTGTCTATCTATACGAAGGGACGGAAAATATATTATATATCAAACTATGGATATTTCATTGGTCGATAATAAGAAGCACCAAACAAATAAAAAATACACAAAAAAAAGATATATTGAGAAAAGGGGGTTTGAAAAACCCATTGCACGACACAACAACATATTTTTGAGTGGAGACAAAAATCATTATGATTTACTTGTTCCTGAAAATATTCTATCTCCCAGACGTCGTAGAGAATTTCGAATTCGAATTTGTTTCAATTCCCAGAATTTTAATGTTGTGGATAGAAATCCAAGATTTTGCAATGAAAACAAAATAAGAAACTGTGGGCAATTTTTGAATGAGGACAAACATATTAATACAGATAGAAAAAATTTCATTAAATTCAAATTTTTTCTTTGGCCCAATTATCGATTAGAAGATGTAGCTTGTATGAATCGTTATTGGTTTGATACCAATAACAGCAGTCGTTTCAGTATGTCAAGAATACATATGTATTCACAATTCAGAATTAATTCAATTCCAATGAAAAATGAAAAAAATTTATAGTAGATTTCCTACATATCGTGTAACATATTCGGTAGATGAAAGACGAAACATATACACTGTGTAATATTCTAATACATGATGCTGATTTCATAGTTTATCAATTTTCGCTAGGAAGAGCGGAATCCTTTTAAGTAAAAAAAGAAAGTGTTCTCTTTCGTGAATACATATATGTTTTGTATATTTGATCCAAATATACAAAACATAAACCACATAAATAAAAAACCAAAGTAGTATATGAATGAAATCCAATTTTGATGTATACTAGATGAAAATAATTGGCATAATAAATATTATTATTTTTCCTGATTGGTAAAATTCACAGAAAAGAAAGATAAAAATTTAAATTTATGGTCAAAAATTCACTCATCTCAGTTATTACACAAGAAGAAAAAGAAGAAAATAGTGGGTCTGTTGAATTTCAAGTATTCCATTTCACCAGTAAGATACGTAGACTTACTTCACATTTAGAATTGCACAAAAGAGATTTTTTATCGCAAAGGGGTCTACGAATAATTCTGGGAAAACGTCAACGATTATTGACTTATTTGTCAAAGAAAAATAAAGTGCGTTATAAGCAATTAATGGATCGGTTAGATATTAGGGAACCAAAAACTCGTTAATTAATTTTGAATTTATTCTTTGAGTTTCTTTTTATTTTCTTATTATTATCCTTGTTCTTTTTTAATTATTTTTTTATATTTTACATTTTAAGAAATTCATGAAATAATGAATTAAGGAAAAAAATATGACTGTACCGGTTACAAGAAAAAATTTTATAATAGTTAATATGGGCCCTCACCACCCATCAATGCATGGTGTTCTTCGGCTGATCGTTACTCTGGATGGTGAAGATGTTATTGACTGTGAACCTATATTAGGCTATTTACACAGAGGGATGGAAAAAATAGCGGAGAACCGAACAATTATACAATATTTGCCTTATGTAACACGTTGGGATTATTTAGCTACTATGTTCACAGAAGCAATAACAGTAAATGCACCAGAACGATTGGAAAGTGTTCAAGTGCCTAAAAGGGCCAGTTATATCAGAGTTATTATGCTGGAGCTGAGCCGTATAGCCTCCCATTTGTTATGGCTTGGCCCTTTTATGGCCGATATCGGTGCACAGACTCCCTTTTTCTATATTTTAAGAGAGAGGGAATTAATATATGATCTATTCGAAGCCGCCACAGGTATGCGGATGATGCATAATTATTTCCGCATCGGAGGAGTAGCTGCGGATTTACCTTATGGCTGGATAGATAAATGTTTTGATTTCTGTGATTATTTTTTAACAGAAGTTGTTGAGTATCAAAAACTCATTACGCGAAATCCCATTTTTTTGGAACGAGTTGAAGGGGTGGGCATTATTGGTGGGGAGGAAACAATAAATTGGGGTTTATCAGGACCAATGTTACGAGCTTCTGGAATCCAATGGGATCTTCGTAAAGTTGATCGCTATGAGTGTTACAATAAATTTGATTGGGAAGTAAAATGGCAAAAAGAAGGCGATACATTAGCTCGTTATTTAGTAAGAATCGGTGAAATGCAAGAATCCATAAAAATCATTCAACAGGCTCTAGAAGGAATTCCTGGAGGACCTTATGAGAATTTAGAAAACCGGCGTTTTCATAGGACAAAGAATTCCGAATGGAATAATTTTGAATATAGATTTATTACTAAAAAACTTTCACCCAATTTTGAATTGTTAAAACAAGAACTTTATGTAAGGGTAGAGGCCCCAAAAGGAGAATTAGGAATTTATTTAATAGGAGATAATAGTGTTTTCCCCTGGAGATGGAAAATTCGTCCACCCGGTTTCATCAATTTGCAAATTCTTCCCCAGCTAGTTAAAAGAATGAAATTGGCTGATATCATGACGATACTAGGTAGTATAGATATCATTATGGGAGAAGTTGATCGTTGAAATGATAATTGATACGACAGAAGTACAAACTATTAATTCTTTTTATAGATTAGAATCCTTAAAAGAAGTCTATGGACTCATATGGATTTTTGTCCCCATTTTAACCCTTGTCTTAGGAATCACAATGGGAGTATTAGTCATTGTGTGGTTAGAAAGAAAAATATCTGCAGCAATACAACAACGTATTGGACCTGAATATGCCGGCCCTTTAGGAATTCTTCAAGCTTTAGCGGATGGGACCAAACTACTTTTGAAGGAGGATCTTCTTCCATCTAGAGGTAATATTCGTTTATTTAGGGTCGGACCTTCTATAGGTTTTATATCAATTCTACTAAGTTATTTAGTAATTCCTTTTGGATATCACCTTGTTTTAGCAGATCTCAGTATAGGTGTTTTTTTATGGATTGCCTTTTCAAGTATTGTCCCCATTGGTCTTCTTATGTCAGGATATGGATCAAATAATAAGTATTCCTTTTCAGGTGGTCTACGAGCTACAGCTCAATCAATTAGTTATGAAATACCATTAACTCTATGTGTGTTAGCAATATCTCTACGTGTGATTCGTTAGAACATGAATTTTTTTTATCTCTTTTTCTAGAAAAAAGATAAAAAATGAATTGAAATACAATAAAATAGAAATATAATTCATATAATTCAATATTTAAATATGAATATGAAATAAAAGAATAAAAAAAAATCTTTTTTTTTTAACATTTCAGTTCGATGAGTTAAACCAGATAGTTATATGAGTGAAACAAAACAGCTCCTCAATTTGCAGTAAAACAATAAAAATCTCATTCCCTAGGTACAAGAAGAAAATTGAAGTAAACATAAGTTGTTTATCCCAAGATTTAGATTATTTTCTTAGTCGTCATATCTTGAAGCGGATGCAAAAGATCCACTGTATTTCTCACTATACTGGGGATCAATCAAAAAGAAGTGGGCAGTTAGGAACACCAAAGTACGCAAAGGATGAGTAATGGAAATAATGTAAGGTATTAAAAAAAGGGATTTTTGCATAAAACTTTGCATAAAACGAATCATAATAAGGGCTTGAAGTTGGTAGAAATGATCAAGCAGTACTTCCCCACGATTCCGATCTAGAGTATGCTACTATTCGCTGATTAAATAAATGACTATCAAGAACGAATTAATCCTTTATTTTCTTTCCTTTTTTTTAGTTTTCAGAAAGAAGAACAGGAACAAGACAAATAGAATGCAATACAATAATATAATAAAAAAGAATAAAACGGGAATAATAAGAAAATATTTCTTTCTTTATACATATACATATGCATATGGAAATTCTTATCATGATTCATTAACTAATGCCCAATTCTTTCTATTTATGAATAGAACCAGTATTTGATTGAAGGATTAAGTTATTGCTGAACAAAGATAAATTTTGATTATTTTCATTATAATATCATTATAAGGGATGAGATCAATTCGGAAGTGCTTTTTCTTATTCTAACAGACAGAATGTTATTGGTCGAATTGAGGACTCTCCAACCTCCAATTTCTCTTTACATTGTATTTACCTAAGGTCCAAGGAGAGCTATAATACTAAACTAGTCCTTACCTTACATTTCTTTGTGGCCATAGAGGAGCCGTATGAAGCTTAGGTTTCATGTACGGTTTTGGAATAGCGATGGGAGCAGTGATGCTATCATCGACTATAATTATCTAACAGTTCAAGTACAGTTGATATAATTGAGGCACAGTCCAAATATGGTTTTGGGGGATGGAATCTGTGGCGTCAGCCCATAGGGTTTCTAGTTTTTCTAATGTCTTCTCTAGCAGAATGTGAAAGATTACCTTTTGATTTACCAGAAGCAGAGGAGGAATTAGTAGCAGGTTATCAAACCGAATATTCAGGTATAAAATACGGGTTCTTTTATCTTGCTTCTTACCTAAATCTATTAGTTTCGTCATTATTTGTAACAGTTCTTTACTTAGGTGGGTGGGATTTTTCTATTCCGTACATATCTCTTACTGAACTTTTTGGAATAAATAAAATGTTTAGAGTCTTTGTAATAGCAATTAGTATCTTTATTACATTAGCTAAAGCTTATTTGTTTCTGTTCATTCCTATCACAACAAGATGGACTTTACCTAGGATGAGAATGGATCAATTATTAAATCTTGGATGGAAATTTCTTTTACCTATTTCTCTAGGTAATCTATTATTGACAACTTCTTTTCAACTTGTTTCACTATAAACTATAAATAAAAATAAGAAATTAAGAGAAAATAATAATGAATATTCTATATTCATAACTTATCTCAACCAAGAGAAAGAAACATAAATTTTATTCCATGGATATCTAAAATATGTTACCTATGGTTACTGGGTTCATGAATTATGGCAAACAAACAATACGAGCCGCAAGGTACATTGGACAAAGTTTCATAATTACCTTATCCCATACAAATCGTTTACCTGTAACTATTCAATATCCTTATGAAAAATCAATCACATCAGAGCGTTTTCGTGGTCGAATCCACTTTGAATTTGATAAATGTATTGCTTGTGAAGTATGTGTTCGCGTATGTCCAATAGACCTTCCCATTGTTGATTGGAAATTTGAAAAAGATATTAAGAAAAAACAATTGCTTCATTATAGTATTGATTTTGGTGTCTGTATATTTTGCGGTAACTGTGTCGAGTATTGTCCAACAAACTGTTTATCGATGACTGAAGAATATGAACTTTCCACTTATGATCGTCACGAATTGAATTATAATCAAATTTCTTTAGGTCGGTTACCAATCTCAATAATTGGAGATTACACAATTCAAACAGTTATGGATTCAACAAATCAAATGAAAAAATAAAAACCCCTTGCTTGGTTCAAGAACGATTACCAATTACTAAGATTTGGCTTGAAATAAAGTAAGTAGGATTAGCCAAATAACTTTATTTTATCTATCTAATGATATTCATTTTTTTAATTCAATTAGGAAAGTATCATATAAAAAAATAGTTTCTTTCCTGGACCCTTAGTAAGGTCATGAAATATTTCGACTGATTTATTTATCTTTTATTTCATAATGGATTTACCTGGACCAATACATGATATTCTTGTAGTATTTCTGGGATCAGTTCTTATATTAGGAGGTCTGGGAGTAGTATTACTTACCAATCCCATCGATTCTGCCTTTTCATTGGGATTGGTTCTTGTTTGTATATCCTTATTCTATATTTCATTGAATTCCTATTTTGTAGCTGCCGCGCAGTTCCTTATTTATGTGGGAGCCATAAATGTATTAATCATATTTGCTGTGATGTTCATGAACGGTTCAGAATATTCCAATGATTCCTATTTGTGGACCGTTGGAGATAGGATCACTTCACTGGTTTGTACAAGTATTTTTTTTTCATTAATGACTACTATCCCAGATACATCATGGTCCGGAATTTTTCGGACTACAAGATCAAATCAGATTATAGAACAGGACTTAATAAGTAACGTTCAACAAATCGGGATTCATTTATCCACAGATTTTTATCTTCCTTTTGAACTCATTTCTATAATTCTTTTAGTTTCTTTGATAGGTGCAATTACTATGGCTCGTCAATAATCTAATATAATAAGAACTTATTTTTTTTTTCATTAAAGAATGAAAATGGATTTAATCTATTTTATTGAAATCTACTGTGAATATCTTCTTTTGTTCTGTAATTCTTCTATTCTAGTCAACTGAATTGGTTTCGTTCATATTGAAATGAATCGAGATAGATGAGGAATTTATCAATGATGTTAGAGCATGTACTTTTTCTAAGTGTTTATTTATTTTCTATCGGTATCTATGGACTGATCACAAGCCGAAGCATGGTTAGAGCACTTATGTGTCTTGAGCTTATACTGAATTCGGTGAATATAAATCTCGTCACATTTTCCGATATATTTGATAGTCGGCAATTAAAAGGAGAAATTTTCTCAATCTTTGTTATAGCCATTGCGGCTGCTGAAGCAGCTATTGGACTAGCTATTGTTTCGTCGATCCATCGTAACAGAAAATCAACTCGTATCAATCAATCAAATTTGCTGAATAATTAGTCATAATTATTCTATTTTCACATATAAATCAAAACATAAGACTTTTAGAATATTCTGAATATTCTAATATAGAATCTAATAGAATTAGAATAGTAAGATAATTTAATTAGAATTAAATAGAATATAATATTTTATTATTATTATTTTCTTATTTATTTTCTTTCTTCTCTTTTTTCATATAAATTATATGATTTATAGTTACTAACCTATTCTATCACTAACCTAATAACAAACGTATTCATCTGATATATATTAATTATATTTCTATATACTAGAATCTTTCTATATGTATATGACTATATATATATGAATATATACATATATAAAGATAGTAAATTTCACATGAATTGAATTCGTAAACTCATATTTCATGGTTATTGAAATGGAAATCAAAGTATCTTGGCCCTTTCTCATAAACAGATTAGAAAATCTATTGATTCTTAAAATTTTGATAAATCATTGATTCGTCTGGTGTCTACAATAGAAAATATATGATTTATTTCATTTTCTTATTTTCTTTTACCAGATCGAAAATCTTTTGTTCTCAAAACTGGAATTTATAGACCCAATGTCACATTCAGTAAAGATTTATGATACATGTATAGGATGTACCCAATGTGTTCGAGCTTGCCCCACGGATGTATTGGAAATGATACCTTGGGACGGATGTAAAGCTAAGCAAATTGCTTCTGCGCCAAGAACCGAAGATTGTGTAGGTTGTAAAAGATGTGAATCCGCTTGTCCAACGGATTTTTTGAGTGTCCGTGTTTATTTATGGCATGAAACAACTCGCAGCATGGGTCTTTCTTATTGATATGTGACAAAAAAATCCATTTGAATCATTTGATTCCTCTTTACTGACAAAAGCCCGTACTCGAGAAAAGAAAATATATTATTCTTCTCCCGAGCACGGGGTTTTCTGGTCTAATTTTATCTTGTCTTTATCACGAGTTATTTTCCTTGGTTAACAATACTTCTTGTTTTGCCCATATTCGCGGGTTCTTCAATTGTCTTTTTCCCTCATAAGGGAAATAAGGCGTATAGGTGGTATACTCTATGTATATGTATACTAGAGCTCCTTCTAATGACCTATATATTTTGTTATCATTTTCAATTGGACGATCCATTAACCCAATTGAAGGAGGATTTTCAATGGATCAATCTTTTTGATTTTCACTGGAGACTGGGAACCGATGGACTTTCCATAGGACCCATTTTACTGACAGGATTTATCACTACTTTAGCTACTTTAGCAGCTTGGCCAGTTACTCGAAATCCGCGATTTTTCTATTTCTTGATGTTAGCAATGTATAGTGGCCAAATAGGATCATTTTCTTCTCGAGACCTTTTACTTTTTTTCATCATGTGGGAATTAGAATTAATTCCTGTTTACTTACTTTTATCCATGTGGGGAGGAAAAAAACGCCTGTACTCGGCTACAAAGTTTATTTTGTGCACTGCCGGAGGTTCCTTTTTTCTATTAATAGGAGTTCTAGGTATGGGTTTATATGGTTCCAATGAACCAACATTAGATTTAGAAAAATTAGCTAATCAATCGTATCCTGCAGCATTGGAAATAATACTCTATTTTGGTTTTCTTATTGCTTATGCTGTCAAATCGCCGATGATACCCCTACATACATGGTTACCAGATACCCACGGGGAAGCACATTACAGTACATGTATGCTTTTAGCTGGAATCTTATTAAAGATGGGAGCTTATGGATTGATTCGGATCAATATGGAATTATTAGCTCACGCTCATTCTAGATTATCTCCCTGGTTGGTTATAGTAGGAATAATACAAATCATTTATGCAGCTTCAACCTCTCTCAGTCAACGCAATTTAAAAAAACGTATTGCCTATTCTTCCGTATCTCACATGGGTTTCATAATTATAGGAATTGGTTCTATAACTGGCATGGGACTTAATGGAGCCATTTTACAAATAATCTCTCATGGATTGATTGGTGCTGCACTTTTTTTCTTAGCAGGAACAAGTTGTGATAGAATACGTTTTGTTTATCTCGAAGAGATGGGGGGGATATCTATCCCAATGCCAAAAATATTTACCATGTTTAGTAGTTTCTCGATGGCTTCTCTTGCATTGCCAGGAATGAGTGGTTTTGTTGCAGAATTCTTAGTCTTTTTTGGAATAATTACCAGCCCAAAATATCTTTTCATGCCAAAAATGTTAATTACTTTTGTAATGGCAATTGGAATGATAATAACTCCTATTTTTTTATTATCTATGTTACGTCAGATTTTCTATGGATACAAGCTATTCAATATTCCAAACTCGAATTTTTTTGATTCTGGACCACGAGAACTTTTTGTTTCGATATGTATCTTTTTACCTGTAATAGGAATTGGTATTTATCCTGATTTCGTTCTCCCGTTATCGGTTGACAAGGTACAAGTTCTAGTATCTAATTATTTTTATAGATACTAATTCTTTTTTTAGATTCAATAATAAATGAAATAAAATTCATTAATTGGAAAGAAAGTCTTAGAATTCTTTGACTTTCATATTTTCACGATTCTTCGTTGTATAATGAAGAAAAAGGGAAAGGTTAATTAGAATTGTAATGAAATACATATAAAGTTTTTGAGAACCTTTTGAATAATTCCTATATTTAAACGGTTCTCAAAAACTCGCACAAAATTTCATTGTGTATCAGACGATTTTTTTATGTATTCTTCATGTAGTTTATTTTATTAAATTAGATATTAATTGGAATGAACCATAACTATGGAACCCGATTCCTAATAGATTAATCCCAAAATAGCATATCCAAATTAGAAGAAATCCTATAGAAGCTACAAATGCCGAATTCGTGCCTTGATCTTGCAATTTTGAATTTGTTCTAGTATGTAAATAAATTGCAAATATGGTCCAGGTAATAAATGCCCAAGTTTCCTTAGGGTCCCAATTCCAATAAGAACCCCATGCTTCATTAGCCCATACTGCTCCAGAAAGAATGCCTATGGTTAAAAAGGTAAACCCTAAACTAATGACACGATAACTCCAATAATCTAAACGCTGAATTAATTGATATTTGTAAAAATTTTGAACTGAGAGGAAAAAAGTCTTTTTTAATACACTTCCTTTTTCGTTCAAATATTCAATATTACCAAAGAAAAACAACTTCCTTAAACTTAAAAAATTCTTTAAAAAATCGATTTTTTTTTGAAATGTAATCACTATAAGAGCAATTGATAATAACGATCCGCATAAAAGAGCTGCATAGCTCAATAGCATCATACTGACATGCATCATTAACCACTGAGATTGTAGAGCAGGTACTAATATTGCGGGTTGATGCATTTCATTTGAAAGACCTGACGTGGCGAAACCTTGGGTAAAAATGGCACTTGGTGCAGTTATTGCGCTTAAATCATTTTTATGATTCCCAAGATACGGAATCATATGAATAATGGATAAACTCCATGAAAGGAAGATTAATGATTCGTATAAATTACTTAAGGGAAAATGTTCCGAAGAAATCCAACGAATAACTAAAAACCCTGTTATAGAGAAAAAAGTAGCTATCATCCCTTTTTCTGACGAATTACGTAATCCTTCAATTTCGTCAACTAATAAGTTCATCAAATGAATTATAATCACAATTGAGATGATCGAAAAGGAAATATGAGTTAATATATGTTCTAAGGTCGCAAATATCATAAAGAAGAGTCCCTTTTAAATAATTAAAATTGGGGAGAAGATTAAATAAAATCTAAAATATAATATTTTAAATATCTTAGATTCTATTAGATCTATTGTGTCTATATTATTAATATATATAATTATTTATGCCGCCACTCGGACTCGAACCGAGATGCTCTAGCACTGCTTCCTAAGAGCAGCGTGTCTACCAATTTCACCATGGCGGCTTACCTTAAATAATAATAGGAAATTCATGTTGAATTGTATATATTCAATATCATTTAGGAAACAATGAATAAAGATGCATTTCTATTCATATGGAAATGTTCAATATCAATAATACTTAATTAGTATCTTCATCTTCGTAAGTTCAGTTTTAATAATCAACTTTTCCGTACTAGAAACCTAGCTCTTGTTTATCCAGAACAGTCAGAACTCAAAAGCTTCGTTTTCAGTCGGGGTATAAAATTCATAATTTTTTTTCTAATAACGATTTTGAGACCCAACACCTTAGTATAAAGTATAATGAAATATTCATATTTTTCTTTGTCTATCGTAATTGTGCTTTTCAAAATAGAAAAGCACAATTCATAGGAAAGAAAAAATCATCTCACGAATTCAATATCAATCAATATAAATTTAGATAAATAGAATATAATAGAAATATAGAAAGACTATAAAAAATAGAAAAAAAAAATGATAAAAAAAATAAAATACACAATACTGAGTATTTTGAATCAAGTAGAAAGAAAGATTCTTATTTTTTATATTACCTAGCTCTAACTAATAAGGAGAAGTTAAATACAAATACAATACATTAGTAAAATTGAATCGTTTGTTTTCCAATTCAAAAATGGAAATTTGGAAGTTCTTTGAAACATGTCAATTAATATTTTTCCAAGACTTTTTTTTGTCGCACGAAAAAACTTTTTGACTGTCCGGTGGAAATAGATTTAGCTAAAGAAAAAGCTTTTACTGCCTCTAAAGATCCTTTTTTTTTCCAAAGATTTCTACGAATATGCTTTTTTGACATAGAAGTACGTTTTTTTGGAACTGCCATTCAAAAGGTAGGTGACTCCTTTTTATCGTTGTATGTGAAAGACATATATTGTTTAAAATAAATTACTTTTTATTAGTCATTATCTATACTTAATTCCATAAATTTCAAAAATTCCTCAATAATATCATAACATACAAATATAAAAAAAAAGAATAAAAGAAAAGAAATAAGAAAAGAAAAATATTCTAAAATGATTCTATTTTCATAGACAAATAGATTTAAAATTTCTATCTTCATTCTGATATTTGCATAATGTAATAATTACATACGTATTTTATATTTATTGTTTTATAAAAGAATATATACAAAAAAAGTAATCTAATTTTACTATTTCATATTATTTAATATATTAATATATATTAATATATTAGAGTCATATATATACAATATTGCAAATATTCATATTTAATATTATGAATAGTAAGAGAAAATATTTATCTAATTTATCTATATATCTATATAGTAAACTATATAGTATATAAAAGAAAATATTCTATATAAAGATTATACAATAAAAAAAAGAAAGAAAAATATAAAAATAGAAAGAGATAAAGAAATCTGTAACTGAACTTTAATATAAATATAAAATATAAATATAATAAATCTATACTTAAATATAAAAACTTAAATATAAAAATATATCATATATCTATAAAATATATCATATATCTATAAATTACATAATTTTACATTTTACATAATTAGAATATAATGTAAAGGGAAAATCCAATTATTCAAAATCTCATATGATGCCATATTATTTATTATTTCAAAAATATCTTTCTTTTCTAGAGTTTTAAGTTAATTAATAACTAAGTAATAAACTTGATTAATTATTTGGTCATATATCAAATAATATGACCAACCTATTGCAACTTTTATTTCAAATATTTAATAAAACAAAAAGTCATAATTCCAATATTTGTATTTTTGTATTTGATCTTTTTCATATTTTTTTCTTATTGTTTTGTTCTTTTCGAAATAGATCAGAATTGGTGAATTGGAAACAATTATAAGAAAAAAGAACAATTTGGTTTCTTATGGAATATACATATAAATATGCATGGATAATACCCCTTTTTCCGCTCCCAGTTACTATGTCAATAGGATTTGGACTTCTACTTATTCCGACAGCAACAAAAGATCTTCGTCGTATGTGGGCTTTCCTAAGTGTTTTACTACTAAGTATAGCTATGTGGTTTTCGGCTAATCTGTCTATTCAGCAAATAAATGGAAGTTTGACCTATCAATATCTATGGTCTTGGACCATCAATAATGATTTTTTATTAGAGTTCGGACACTTGATCGATCCACTTACTTCTATTATGTCAATACTAATTACTACTGTTGGAATCCTGGTTTTTATTTATAGTGACAATTATATGTCTCATGACCAAGGATATTTGAGATTTTTTGCTCATATGAGTTTTTTCAATGCTTCAATGTTGGGATTAGTTGCTAGTTCCAATTTGATACAAATTTATATTTTTTGGGAACTAGTGGGAATGTGTTCGTATTTATTGATAGGTTTTTGGTTCACACGACCCGTTGCAGCAAGTGCTTGTCAAAAAGCTTTTGTAACTAATCGTATAGGAGATTTTGGTTTATTATTAGGGACCTTAGGATTTTATTGGATAACTGGTAGTTTCGAATTTCGGGATTTGTTCCAAATAGTGAATACCTTGATCCATAATAATGGGGTCAATTCTTTATTTGCTACTTTATGTGCCTTTTTATTATTTGTTGGTGCAGTTGCTAAATCCGCACAATTCCCCCTTCACGTATGGTTACCTGATGCCATGGAAGGTCCCACTCCTATTTCGGCTCTTATACACGCTGCTACTATGGTAGCAGCAGGGATTTTTCTTGTAGCTCGGCTTCTTCCTCTTTTCATAGTTATACCTTACATAATGAATCTCATTTGTTTAGTAGGTATAATAACAGTATTTTTAGGAGCTACTTTAGCTCTTGCCCAAAGAGACATTAAAAGAAGTTTAGCTTATTCTACAATGTCTCAATTGGGTTATATTATGTTAGCTCTAGGCATAGGTTCTTATCGAGCTGCTTTATTTCATTTGATCACCCATGCCTATTCTAAAGCTTTATTGTTTTTGGGATCCGGATCCATTATTCATTCAATGGAACCTATTGTTGGATATTCACCAGAGAAAAGTCAGAATATGGTTCTTATGGGAGGTTTAACAAAATATGTTCCAATTACAAAAATTACTTTTTTTTTAGGTACACTTTCTCTTTGTGGTATTCCGCCTCTTGCTTGTTTTTGGTCCAAAGATGAAATTCTTCACGATAGTTGGTTATACTCACCAATTTTCGCACTAATAGCTTGGTTCACAACAGGATTAACCGCATTTTATATGTTTAGGATGTATTTACTTACCTTTGATGGGTATTTGCGCATTCATTTTCAAGATTATAGTAGTCTTAGTAGTACAAAAAAGAGCTCGTTTTATTCAATATCTCTATGGGGAAAAGGGACACTTAAGAAAGTCAATAGTAATTTCTTTTTTTCAAAAAATATATCTAAAATTGACGAGAATGTAAGAAATAAGATACGAGACTTTAGTACTTACTTTAGAAATAAATACACTTATATGTATCCTCACGAATCGAGCAATACTATGTTATTTCCTCTCCTTATATTAGTACTATTAACTTTGTTCATTGGATCAATAGGAATTTCTTTTAACGGAGGAGTAATAGATTTAGATCTATTATCGAAATGGTTAACTCCATCGACAACCCTTTTTCATCAGAAATTGAATTCTTCTGAGGATTGGTATGGATTTTTTTCAAATGCTTTTTTTTCAGTAAGTATAGCTCTTTTCGGACTATTTATAGCATCTATTTTTTATGGATCTATTTATTCATCTTTCAAAAATTTGGGCTTAATTAATTTCTTTTTCAAAAGAGGTCCTAAAAGAATTATTCTGGACAAAATAAAAGGTATGATATACAATTGGTCATATAATCGTGGTTATATAGATATTTTTTATACTGGGATTTTCACCATGAGTATAAGAGGGTTAGCCGAGCTAACTCAGTTTTTTGATAAATATATAATTGATGGAATTCTAAATGGAATTGGTGTTGCAAGTTTCTTTATGGGCGAAGGAATAAAATATATGGGAGGTGGACGAATCTCATCTTATTTATTCTTGTATTTTTATTATGTGTCAATCTTTTTATTCATTATTTTCTTTTTCTCTTCTTTCAGTCTTCCCAATTCCCAATTTTCTTGATGGGTCTCCAGATCAGAATCTTCGTAAACTGGGCTATCTTGATAGCGTGCCTCTTTCAAGTGAAATTCATCCTTTGTTTTTTCCTTTCCATTCACTCGGATCTCTTCCGTTTCATCTATTTTGTCCAGATCCTCCTTTTCTTCCGAACAAAGGTTTTCTTCGGTGGATCCCTCTTGTTCCTTTTTAGTCTCCTTCATTTCGTAAGTTGTTTCTACATCGCTTTCTTCCGTTTCTGAGGTTTCTTTCTCTTTCAGTTTCTTAGTGACAATAGGCGACGGCATTCTGCCTAAATAGTAAACACAGGTGATAAATAAGAGAATACTAAAGATTCGAGCCATAGAATTTCTCAATTCTGACACAAGATACTTATTAGATCGAATAGAATGATTTTGCCGTATCCAGAATAATACCAATCCAACCCATTTCATGAATAAAATGTGACCAATTAACCAACCAACAAAACTACTTGTTAAAAAGAAAATCTTGTTGTTGCATCGAAACATATAAATGTTGACTAATCTG